TATTTTTAACGTCTAATTAGATCGGGAAATTATTCAAATTAAGAACAGAAGCTAGTTGCTTTTTATTTCTAATAATTAATTGAAGCCCTAGGGCCCCTATCCATTTATTCATTCGACCCAACGTTTTTTGGTTCCGTTCCAAGAATTCTAACAAAATTTTGTATCGATCCGAGAAGAATGAAATATCCACAGAACTCTCTATTGATACGACATGCTATTTTTTCCATTTATTCCCTTTCAGGATCAGTCGTGGTCTTCCAAACTTTACCAATGGTATGGACGAATTTCTCACTTCATCCAAATGTGTAAAAGATTCTAGCCGCACTTAAAAGCCGAGTACTCTACCGTTGAGTTAGCAACCCGAAGAAAATAGCGATTAAACAAAACTTCAACTACAGGGTATATATAAACAATCAAAATCAATTTAATTCAATTTAAACAAAGAGAAAGAAGATTATACAAGTTAATCAAACCGTTGAGCTAACAAATCTACAAAAAAGGATTTTCTAAGGGATTCGAAACATAAAAAAAATTATTAGATGAAAATACAAGAAATTCTCAGATAAAAGAAAAAATCTACAAAACGTTATAAATTAATAGAGCACTTTTTGTTGTGTTATCTACCCCTTTTCAATTAAAAAAACTTCTTGTATCAAAGAAAACATGATTTGAAATTTGAATTAAAAGTAAAAAACCTATGGGACAGAAATAAAGCTAAATAAACCCGGTTCACTTATTACGTTACGATGAATTATATTTGTTCAATACAATGTTGTCAATATAAATGTTGAGAAAAGAGTACAGTACAATAGAAAAAATAAATTGCATTGAAATATATTTTCAATTTCAATTCTTTGAATTTCAATTTAACAACAATATTTTAAATTGTTTTGGATTGACACTACATAACATATCTAATCTACCTAGATAGAATAAAGGATAAATCGAAGAATAAAAAAGGAGGAGTTATATATAACGGCTTTTTTAGTCAATAATGTATTTCAATGTATTTCATCAATCTAAGTGGAATAAGCAAAGTGGATTCCTTGTTGGTTAATCGAGTTACAACGAAAACCAGACAATTGATGAAGGAAATGTCCGAATTGGTTTGATAATTAATAAGATCAATAAACTCAAGTTTTGTCGTTCTAGGCCATCGTATTCGACGGAAACAATGATAAATAAATACCAATACAGCAGAAAAAGGGGGGTCAAAAAAACAAATCAGAGAAAAATTATACAAAGTTATATACAAGCTGCGACCCCCCATATGATATGGTATTTCTTTAATTGAATTTCATTTGATTAGACGGAAGTTCCTTAAAAAGTCCCGCTTTCTTTAAAAGATTATGAACCGTTCCTGTAGGTTGAGCACCCCTTTCAAGGAAATATAGAATAACAGGAACATTTAAATAAGTTTGATTTTTTATTGGATCATAAAAACCCACTTTTCTAAGATCTTTTCCTTCTCTTCGGGATCGAACATCAATTGCAACGATTCGATAGATGGCTCATTGGGATAGATGTAGATAAATAACACCCCCCCTAGAACCGTATAAGAGGTTTTCTCCTCATACGGCTCGAGAAAAAATGATTTGATTCGAAGTTTTGTCTATGTATGCAATTCTAATAAATTAAATGACAAATGGGCCCCAAAAATCAATTAGACTATGATTTCGATTTCAGTCTTTTCTTTCTTCCTTCTCAGGAAGAAAGAAACCATCCGTACTCATAACTCAAGTTGGATAACTCTTCAAATAGTTCAAAGGAAAAATTTTGAGTCCATTTTATTTATTGAGTAGTCTTTACCCCCTTCTGTTAGTCTGATCCCGCTAGTGAGACTCTCGAGAGAATTATAAAGGGTATTTCCTTGTTCGTAGATACTTTAATCCTTAATTTTAAATCATTGGGTTTAGACATTACCTCGGCGCTTCTTAATTCTTTCAAAATGGCAGCAACATACCCCTTTTGATTTATTTCTAGCAAAGAATCGTACGGGCAGTTAATTCCTGCGTGATGCACCTTGAATCGAAAAAGTTTGATCAATCCGGCCAAGTTTTGCTTTTGAATTGGAAACTTGGACAAATTTGATCCTTTCTATATTATAATTTATATAATTTAGATATATATATAGAAGATATATTTACGAAGTTGTTCCAATTAATTGGCATTAACCCTAGACCCTTTTCCCCCAGAAATGAATTAACCCTTTCTACCCGAGCTCCACCGTAGACTATTTACAACCCAACATTTTTTGTTGGGTTCAAGTGTAACAGAACAAACAATGTCGAGACAAGAGCACCCTCATTCCTAGACAAATGGAAGGTGGTGGGTTTTTAATCCACAACGGACCGTGTCCTTCAAGTCGCACGTTGCTTTCTACCACATCGTTTCAAACGAAGTTTTACCATAACATTCCTCTAATTTGGAACCGGTATGGGATTGATTCAATCATGGAATCATGAATAGTCATTGGTTCTGCTCTCCATAGACTCTGACT